ATGAAAATAAATCGATGACTATTCTCAACAAAACACAAGGACATCGGTACCCTTTATCTTATATTCGGAGCATGAGCAGGAATGGTTGGAACAGCCATGAGTGTAATCATACGAACAGAATTAGCCCAACCTGGATCCCTTCTCCAAGACGACCAAATATACAAAGTCATAGTCACAGCACACGCATTAGTCATGATATTCTTCATGGTTATGCCCATCATGATAGGTGGTTTCGGTAACTGACTTATCCCACTAATGATAGGAGCACCAGACATGGCCTTCCCACGAATGAACAACATGAGATTCTGATTAGTCCCTCCTTCCTTCCTCCTACTCCTAGCCTCCGCTGGAGTAGAAAAAGGAGCCGGTACCGGTTGAACAATCTACCCCCCCCTTTCAAGAGGACTAGCCCACGCAGGAGGCTCTGTTGATCTCGCCATATTCTCCCTTCACCTTGCAGGGGCATCCTCCATCCTTGCCTCTATAAAATTTATCACAACAATAATCAAAATGCGAACTCCAAGCATATCATTTGACCGCCTTCCTCTCTTCGTATGATCTGTTTTCATAACAGCTTTCCTCCTTGTCCTATCACTACCTGTCCTAGCAGGCGCAATAACAATGCTCCTAACAGACCGCAAAATAAAAACAACCTTCTTTGATCCTGCAGGTGGAGGAGACCCGATTTTGTTTCAACACCTATTCTGATTTTTTGGACACCCTGAAGTATACATCCTCATACTACCTGGCTTTGGAATGATTTCCCACGTCATTGCCCACTACTCTGGTAAGACAGAACCTTTCGGATACCTTGGAATGGTCTACGCCATAGTATCCATTGGGATATTAGGATTCCTAGTATGAGCTCATCACATGTTCACAGTAGGTATGGACGTAGATACACGAGCCTACTTCACAGCAGCCACCATGATTATAGCAGTCCCCACAGGCATTAAGGTATTTAGATGAATGGCAACCCTACAAGGAAGTAACCTCCGTTGAGACACTCCACTCCTCTGAGCCCTTGGTTTTGTCTTCCTATTCACAATAGGAGGACTAACCGGAGTTATCCTCGCCAAATCATCCATAGATATTATCCTCCATGACACATACTACGTAGTAGCCCACTTTCACTACGTCCTCTCAATGGGTGCAGTTTTCGCAATATTCGCAGGATTTACCCATTGATTCCCACTATTTTCAGGGGTTGGACTTCACCCAACATGAAGGAAGATACATTTCCTATTAATGTTTATAGGAGTTAAATTAACTTTTTTTCCTCAACATTTCCTAGGACTAGCCGGAATGCCCCGTCGATACTCAGACTACCCTGACGCATACACACTATGAAAAACCATTTCATCTATTGGTTCAATCATATCTTTAACCGCCACACTCCTATTTATTTTTATCCTATGAGAAGCATTCTCATCAAAGCGAGAAACCATACAACCAGAAAAATCATCATCATCCTTAGAATGACAATACAAAAAATTCCCACCAAATCACCACACATTTAAAGAAATACCCTCTAGTGCTCAAATAATTAAGTAGAAGATTAGTTTAACAAAAACTTTTGATTTCGGCTCAAAAAATTTTGGTTAATAATCCAAAATCTCCCTATTCTTAAATGAACTCTCATCCCGATGTCTATATTTTACTTAGGCTTATTAGGTATCCTAATTAATCGCCTCCACCTCTTATCCATACTCTTGTGCTTAGAACTACTCCTTATATCAATCTTTCTTCTAATAAAAATATGAGCATTCAACACCAACTCTACCCACCTCCTATCCACAAGAATAATTTTACTCGCACTATCAGCATCAGAAGCAAGAACCGGCCTCTCTTTGATGGTGGCCCTTTCCCGAACACATAAATCAGACCTCGTAAGAAAAATAAAAATCCTCCAACAATAATAATGGCCAAATGAACCCAACTAGGTTTACAAGACGCATCCTCCCCCATAATGGAGGAACTAATTTATTTTCACGACTATACTCTTATCATCCTTACACTTATTACAACCATAGTATTTTATGGCCTAGCCTCTCTCGTCTTCTCAACAAAAACAAAACGATTTTTCCTGGAAGGACAAAACCTAGAAACCGTTTGAACAATCATCCCAGCCTTAATATTAATTTTCATTGCCCTACCCTCCCTTCAACTACTATACCTCATGGACGAAATAAGTTCCCCATTTTTAACACTAAAGGCTATAGGTCACCAATGGTATTGAAGTTATGAATACGCCGATTACCGTGAGCTAGAATTCGACTCCTATATGATTCCTACTGATGAACTAAAAAACGGAGCCCCACGACTCCTCGAAGTAGACAATCGAGTAGTCCTCCCTTCTCAAACACCAATCCGAGTCTTAGTCTCCTCTTCCGACGTATTACACTCATGAACCATCCCATCCTTAGGAATAAAGATGGACGCAGTACCAGGCCGACTTAACCAAGTAAAATTTTTTCTATCACGATGCGGAATCTTCTATGGACAATGCTCCGAAATATGTGGAGCAAAACATAGATTTATGCCTATAGTTATCGAAGCCACAAAATTTGAAAGATTTGAAAACTGAGTAGTTAACTTCTTAAAAGAATCCTTAATAAGCTAAAAAGGAAGCATCAAACTCTTAATTTGAAACAAAGTGGACCCCCACCACTATTAAGGAATGCCACAACTTAACCTAACCTGATGAATTTTCAAATTCTTCCTAGCCTGAGTTTCCTTCCTTCTCCTCTCTTCAATAATTATCAAAACAAAAATAGATTCTATAACCCCCTATAAACAAAAATCCCTCTTTTTTGACTTAAAAAAAAATGAAAATGATCTTAAAAAAAATATTTAGCCAATTCGCCCCTAAAATAAAGTTCCTCCTTCCCATAACTGTAATTGCCATTACCCTAAAAATCAGATGATTCCTATTTATAAAAAAACAAAAATGGCTCCCAACTCGAATAAAAAAAATACACAAATTACTCATACAAACATCAGTAAAAACCATATTCCAACAAGCAAACCCCAATACCGCCCCTTGATTACTCCCACTCTCTAGTCTATTCTTCCTAATTCTCTCAATAAACATTATAGGCCTCCTTCCATACGCATTTACATCCACCAGACATATATCAATAACATTCAGACTAGGACTCCCACTATGGATGGCAGTAAAAATCTTAGGTTTTTACCTAGCCTTTAACTCCCGACTTAGCCACCTAGTACCCCAGGGTACTCCCCCATACCTTATCCCATTAATGGTCCTCATAGAAACCATTAGACTATTTGCCCAACCACTAGCACTAGGCCTACGTCTAGCAGCCAATCTAACAGCAGGACACCTATTAATATTTCTCCTATCAACAACAATTTGAACCCTTATTAAAAACCCAACAATAGCCACCCTCACCTTTATTATTTTTATACTCTTATTTGTATTAGAAATAGGAGTAGCATGTATCCAAGCCTACGTATTTACAGCTCTTATAAAATTTTACCTAAAACAAAACTTATAAAAATTATGACCCACAACCACCCCTACCACTTAGTTGACCAAAGACCCTGACCCCTAACAGGAGCAATAAGAGCATTAATGATGACCTCCGGACTAATTTTATGATTCCACACCAAAAAAAACCACCTCTTTCTAACAGGAAAACTCCTACTTATTGTAACAATCTCTCTTTGATGACGTGACGTTATCCGAGAATCCACCTTTCAAGGAGCTCACACCCATCCAGTAGAAACCGGACTACGATATGGAATGATATTATTTATTACATCGGAAGTTTGCTTCTTCTTTGCCTTTTTGAGCTTTCTTTCACAGCAGATTAGCCCCTACCATAGAATTAGGAGTCTCCTGACCCCCACTGGAATAAACACAATAAAACCTTTTCTGGTACCCCTACTAAAAACAGCAGTCCTACTATCATCAGGAGTTACCGTAACCTGAGCCCACCACAGAATTCTTTCCAACAATCGAAAAGAAGCAATACAAAGACTCACCCTCACAGTTCTCTTAGGCCTCTACTTCACAGCCCTCCAAGCCTGGGAATACTTCGACTCCCCTTTTACCATAGCAGACAGAGTCTATGGTTCCACATTTTTTGTAGCAACAGGATTTCACGGATTACATGTCCTAATTGGCACAACCTTTTTACTAATATGCCTGACGCGCCTTACAACCTTTCACTTTTCTAACAACCACCACTTTGGCTTTGAAGCAGCAGCATGATACTGACATTTTGTTGACGTTGTTTGACTTTTCCTCTACATATGTATTTACTGATGAGGGTCCTAAGAGAAGGGAGGAATCCATACCCCCATCCTTTTAGTTTCAAGCTAAACACACTTACTTCTGTCACTTCTCCTTTATACATAATAAAAATTTCAAATTTAACTATAACTTTATTGTCAATACTACTCATAGTAGTTATAATAACAATAGCAGCCCACACCCTCCCAACCCGAACAACCAACCTAGAGAAGTCATCCCCGTATGAATGTGGGTTCGACCCCTCAAAAGCCGCACGAATTCCATTTTCATTTCGCTTCTTTCTTGTGGCTATATTGTTCTTACTATTTGATCTCGAAATCGCACTACTCCTTCCGTTACCCCCCCAACTTTTCCTCTCTAAACCAAAAACAGCAACAACCCTGACCATTATATTTACCCTTATCTTAATAATCGGCCTCATTTACGAGTGAATAAAAGGAGGATTAAATTGAGCGGAATAGATTAATGATTTACCTTTTAGTTATATCCACAACAACCCTTATCCTAGTTTGATTTATTCCACAAAATCTAATCTGACCTTTCTCCATAACCTCCTCAATCACAAACACCATCCTGGCAATATTTCTCCTAAACAACCACACTAAATCCTCCTGACACAAAGCATCATACATCTTAGCGGCTGACCAATTATCTTCTCCACTCATAATCCTTAGACTATGACTAGCTCCCTTAGCATTAAAAGCAAGAATAAATACCATAAGAAAGAAAAGAGCAAAAGAACAACGAACATTCATATCACTAATACTCATAATTACTATAGCCTTAATTATAACTTTCTCAGCCATAGAACTAACCCTTTTTTATATAGCCTTCGAAACCACCCTTCTTCCTACACTTACCCTCATAGCTCGATGAGGCGCCCAAAAGGAACGAATCCAAGCAAGAATTTATTTCCTCTTCTACACCCTTGCCGGATCCCTACCTCTACTAATATCCATACTAGCTCTATCCTCCACCCTGAAAACTCTCTACCTACCATCAACCTCCCTAACCAAAACTTTACCAAAATTTTCCTTAATTACCACCTCCATATGGTGAACCTTTTGTATTATTGCATTCACCATAAAGATGCCAATCTACGGTCTCCACCTATGGCTCCCTAAGGCCCACGTAGAAGCCCCCATAGCTGGCTCTATGATTTTAGCCGCAATTCTTCTAAAGTTAGGCGGCTACGGACTCTTACGAACCATCACAATTTTTTTGCTTCCCTCAATCAAAACAATTTCAAACCCCCTAATAATAATATGTATATGGGGCTCACTCATCACAAGAATAATATGCCTTCGACAGACAGATCTAAAGGCCCTCATAGCATACTCATCAGTCGGGCACATGAGTCTAGTTGCTTCCGGAATATTCTCAATATCACTAATAGGAACAAAAGGAGCATTGATATTAATGATTGCCCACGGACTTGTCTCCTCCGCCCTTTTCTGCCTGGCCAAACTAAATTACGAACGAAAAAACACTCGAACACTATCAATCACACGAGGGTTCTCCCTTATCTCCCCTACTTTAACAATATGATGATTACTAACCTGCATCTCCAACTTAGGGCTTCCCCCCACCCCAAAATTAATTGGAGAGCTACTAATATTATCCTCCATAATTGAATGAAACATTTTATCCACTCCCATCATTACAATTGCCACCATATTTAGGGCTATCTACTCCCTTCTTATTTTTAACAAAACAAAAAAATCAACATTCCCTAAATTCCTATCCAAAATTAAATCAACAAAATCCCGAGAACATATTCTCATAGCCCTCCACCTCATCCCCCTTCTATTTATAATTATAAAACCAAAAACCATTATGATCAAATAAATTTTATCCCCCGACCAAAGTAGTTTAAACCTAAACATTAATTTGTGGTATTAAAATTATCAGTTAAACCCTGATCTATGGTCCGAAACTTATCGGCCTATTCTAGTCCTGCTAAGTCTTAGTAATCTGTAGTTCAACTCTATAGAAGTTTCGATGATTATCACCACCCTTATTTCTACCTCCACCAAAATTAGAATTATCATTATACTTTTTCTTTTAACCCTCCTAACCTACAAACCAATAATCCTAACATCAAAAAAAACAAACCGCAATTTTAATATCTCAAAAAAAAGATTCTTCTCCAGTACCCTCCAAAACCTAGCACTAGTATCCTTAATACCACTAACCATAAAAACAATCTCCCAAAGACCCCTCCTACAAATAACAATACACCCTTGAATAAAAAAAAATACCCTACCCGTTAAACTAGAATTAAACCTAGACCTTAAATTTAAAATATTCCTATCTACAGCACTTTTTGTGTCATGATCTATTATCCAGTTCTCCCTATACTATATGAAAAAAACCCCCCTCCCCAAAAAATTCTTTCGACTCCTAATAATTTTTCTCTTGAACATGATAATCTTAACTTCCACAAAAAAACTATTCCTTATATTTATAGGCTGAGAAGGAGTAGGTTTCCTCTCTTTCCTTTTAATAAGATGATGAACAACCCGAAACTCCGCAAAAAAAGCAGCCATACAAGCAATAATATATAACCGAATAGGAGACATAGGAATACTCACCTTTTTTGCCTTATCCCTCTTAAAATTTAATTCCTGATCCTTACCCAAAATCAAAAAAACAGAAAACTTTCACGTAAAAATCCTACTTCTCGGAATCCTCCTAGCAGCAACAGGAAAGTCCGCACAATTTGGACTTCACCCATGACTCCCAGCAGCCATGGAAGGACCAACACCTGTTTCTGCCCTCCTCCATAGATCCACAATGGTTGTAGCAGGAATCTTTCTCCTCATACGACTAAGTCCCATCTATAAAAACTACCCAAAATTCAAAAAATGGGCCCTCATCCTTGGCGCCATAACAGCAATATTTGCAGCCACCACTGCAATCTCCCAACACGACCTAAAGAAGATCATTGCATACTCCACAACAAGACAACTCGGCCTTATGATGGTTGCAATAGGCCTAAATCAACCAAACATAGCATTATTCCACATATGCACCCACGCATTCTTCAAGGCTATGCTATTCCTCTCCTCAGGTAGTATTATTCACAACCTTTCCGATGAACAAGACATTCGAAAGATGGGGGGACTCCATTTCATAATACCAAAAACATCAGCTTGCATAGTCCTAGGAAGATTAGCACTTTCAGGAACCCCCTTTTTATCAGGATTTTACTCCAAGGACCTAATAATAGAAACAGGCTTAACTAAAATCTCCAAACTAATTAGAATTTCCCTAGCCCTAGCAGCTACCGCACTAACTTCCTCCTACTCAACTCGAATCTTATTCTTCTGCTTTATGCAAACAAAAAAAGACAAACCCTCCCCCAACCAAAGAAAAAAAGCAAAACTAACAAAACCACTAAACCGCCTAGCAATAGGAACCATACTTTCAGGGTGACTAATTTCCAACCTACTTCTATTTAAAGAAACTCTCCAAATTCAAACACTATTAAAGAACCTTGCATTAATAGTTACCACAATTGGATTAATCAGAACCATTTCAATCCTCCCAACACTCCAAAACCACCACATAATAAAAACAAAAATTATAAAATTTTCTTCCAAACAATGATTCTTTCAAAAAACCCTTCACAGAATAATGCTAACCTTAACCTTCACAACCTCCCTTCTTTTCAGGACCCGAAAACTAGACCAAGGATGAAAAGAAAAACTAACAGCCCAAGGAACAGCCCAAACCATACAAAAAATCTCACAAAAATACCAAAAAACCCAAACAGGTTACATAAAGCAATACCTTGCAACATCTACACTAACAATGTTAACACTAATACTTCTAACCCTCAGAACAAAATACCTTGTCTCCTAAAAGCTTCCTCTACCCCCCACATTTACCCATAACCACTCACTTTTCAACCCTACAAAGCCTTTAAAACACTAAATCTAGACCCATAAGTTATAACCAAAGCCACCATCAAAGCAACCAACAAAACATACCCCACCCCCACCAAATAAACCCCCATAAAATCAAAAAGTCACCCACTTCCTATTAAATCTAAACCCCCTAAAGTAGTCCAAGACACCAAACCCCCACCAACACCTTCACCAAAATTAAAAAAAGCCCAAAAAATCATCAAACCCCCTAACAATAAAATCTCCCTTAAACCCCTTACCACAGGATAACGCTCAGCTGACAAAGCAGTAGAATACAAAAAAACCACCATCATCCCCCCTAAATAAATTAACAATAAAACTAAAGCAATGAAAGATAATCCCAAAACCCCTAACAAGAAACAACCACCACCCGCCACCAACACCAAACCTAAAGCCCCATAATAAGGAGATAAACTATAAAAAACAAAAGTTCTTCCTAATAAAATCACCACTAAATCAAAGTACAAAACCATTATATATATGACTGGCCCAATCCGAAAGAACCACCCCCTAGCCAAGATATTAAAAAGCTCACTCATTGATCTCCCCTCACCAAGAAAACTATCTGTATGATGAAAATTTGGATCCTTACTTGGGCTATGCCTAATAACACAAATACTCACCGGATTGTTTCTAGCCATGCACTACTCCCCTGACATCTCCTTAGCATTCTCATCAATAAGACACATATGCCGAGACGTAAAATACGGATGACTTCTCCGAAAAATACACGCCAACACTGCCTCCCTTTTCTTTCTTTGCCTTTATTGTCATATTGGACGAAGTATATATTATGGCTCCTATATTAAAATAGAAACATGAAAAATAGGAGTTATTCTCTTTCTCCTTACCATGCTAACAGCATTTGTTGGCTACGTACTTCCATGAGGCCAAATGTCTTTCTGAGGAGCAACAGTTATTACCAAACTCATATCCGCAATACCATACATAGGCCACTCAATAGTCCAATGATTGTGGGGAGGATTTTCAGTAGACAAAGCCACCCTTACTCGCTTCTTCGCCTTCCATTTCCTCCTTCCTTTTCTCTTAACAGCCATATCCATAATCCATCTCCTATTTCTCCACCAAACAGGATCAAAAAACCCGACAGGCATACAATCAAAATTTGACAGAACACCTTTCCACACATACTTTTCTAGAAAGGACGTCACTGGATTTCTAGTCCTCTTCACAATCACAAGAATCCTCGCACTATTTTACCCTAGTCTCCTCAAAGACCCAGAAAAATTTAACCCCGCCAACCCACTCACAACTCCCGTCCACATACAACCGGAATGGTATTTTCTATTCGCTTATGCAATCCTCCGCTCAATCCCTAAAAAGTTAGGAGGAGTTATAGCACTATTAGCCTCCGTGTTAATCCTTCTCCTCGTCCCAATACTACACAAATCAAAAGTGCAAGCAAACACATTTCGACCAGCATCACAAACAATCTTCTGATTGTTGTTATCCACCTTCCTCATTCTCACATGAATAGGAAGCCAACCAGTAGAGGAACCATTCATCTTGATAGGCCAGATCACCTCCACCCTATACTTCTCTATCTTCCTATTCATCCTCCCCCTCCTTTCAGAAATAGAAAAAACAATCACCTTTTGCAAAGATAGCTTAAAATAAAAGCCAAGCACTGAAAATGCTTCCATATGGGTTTGATCCCCTTTCTTAGCAAAAGATTTAGTTCTAGTCTTAACTTTCCTCCCCCTTAAGACGACACATGCAAGGGAACTTCCCACAACGGTGAGTATTTTTAAACAAAACTACAAGAATTAGCCAATCAAAGCATCAGACACCTAGGACAACCCCCACAATCCACGACGCTTAGGAAAAACCCACACCTGCAGTGCCAAACATTTCACAATATGTGAAAACATGATGAAGCTATAAGAACAAAGGGCCAGTTAATTATGTGCCAGCAACCGCGGTTATACATAAAACCCAAACGAAAGAACACAGCCAAAAAGTGGTAAACACTCTATTCTCTCAAATAAAGGTAAAAACGAACCCTAGCAGTAATAAGCTATTACGGCTCCCAACCAACAAAAACAAAAACACCTTTACCCCCCGTGACCCACAAAAGCTTGAAAAAAAACCGGGATTAGATACCCCGTTATTCCAGCCGTAAAATCTTTTACACGCTAGAAAACTACGAACAACAGTTTAAAATTCAAAGAACTTGGCGGTTTTTCAAAACTACCTGGAGGAGCTTGCTCTTTAATCCGATAACCCACGAAAAACCTCACCAACCCTAGCAAAACCAGCCTGTATACCATCGTCGTCAGCCTACCCCGCGAGAGCAAAAGTAAACACAAAGAGTAAAACTCCATTTTTACTCTTTACGTCAGATCGAGGTGCAGCCCATGAGTTGGAAACAAGTGAGCTACAATAACAACAACAACCTAAAAAAGATATGAAATCAACTATGAAAAAACAGAAAAAAAAGGATTCAGTAGTAATATTTAAAAGAAAATAAATATGAAAAATTACAAGCTCTGAAATTCGCACACATCGCCCGTCACTCTCCTTTCAAAAGGAGAAAAGTCGTAACAAAGTAGGTGTATTGGAAAATGCACCTGGAACAATCTTTGTAGTTGAACCCACAACAGGAGCCCTTCACACTTCAAGTCTGAGTAACCAAACCCAGCAAAGATTAAAACAACGCTTTATAAGTTTTATCCACACAAACAGCTAATCTTGTAAATTAGAAGAACGGGGTTCAACCCCCCGATAAAGCTCTCCTTATTCTCCACCCATAACAACCCCAGCCCCCTCCGGGGGTGGGGGAGGTACGGGGGGGGGGATAACTGAAACACTTAAGGGGGTTATAGAATCTTTCACGGAGCATCCTCACTTTCCCAACCGACACTATATCTATTATTTATTTCCCTTTGGAGGCATACTTTTGACTGGCTTTGTAAACAAAGTGGTTCTTTAGTGCTGCATGTCTTGGCAACTTTCTGTTGGCTCAGTATTATACTCAAATTTTCCTAATTCAAACTTTCCATAGCTAATAATCTTTACAAAAACAAAAACCAATAATTTTATCAAAAATTTATCAAATTTTTACTTTTCTAAAAAAAAATAAACAATTTTTTTTTCAAAAAAAAAAATTACTTAATAAGCATTAAGCAGTATTAAGTACAAACACTTTTATCTGTAACCAAAAATTTTTCCATAAACAGCACGTACCTAAAAACATTGGTGCTATCTCCCCGATCCTTTCGTACTAAAAGAGACTTTTTTTTTATGGCTGTGGATAAAAACTGACCTGGCTCACGCCGGTCTGAACTCAGATCACGTAAGGTTTTAATGGTCGAACAGACCAACCCTTGGGAACTGCTACACCCCCAGGACACCCTGATCCAACATCGAGGTCGCAAACTCCTTTATCAATACGAACTCTCCAAAGAAATAACGCTGTTATCCCTGCGGTAACTTTTTCCTTTAATCACTACTTTCTAGTGGATCTTCATTCAAATCACTTTTACCCAACAAAATAGTTATTTTTCCAAATTATTACTAATAACGGAGGATTTTTATTCTCCGCGGTTGCCCCAACCAAACAATAAAAACAGCCCTCTACTCTGCGTACTCCAAGTAACTTCACTTTCTCATGTAATAAAAAAAATTAGCCTACAGTAACACAACTTTTCAAAACAACCGCTCCTAAAGTGAAGCTCGACAGGGTCTTCTCGTCCTACAACCAAATAGTCGCTTCTTCACAACAATATTAAATTCAAGAAACCAAAGAAAAGACAGCACAGCCTCTGTCTTGCCATTCATTCCAGCCCCCAATTAAAAGGCAAATGATTATGCTACCTTCGCACAGTCAAAAATACCGCGGCCGTTTAATAATAAAATCACCGGGCAGGCAGTACTTCCCATATAAATAAACTTTATCCGAGAAGCGATGTTTTTGGTAAACAGGCAAAGCCAATATTTGCCGAGTTCCTCTTCCCTGATTAAGACTTCACAAGTTTTCTACTCTCTGTGTTGAAACAGACGCCAAAATAGAAGCCATTTCTCGAAAACAAAATTTTGCCTTCTATTCATCCAATGTTAGAAACGCTTAAAACACAAACAGTACCTCCTTATAATCTAACCTATCTTTTTATTTATCCCTACTAATCCAAGCATAATGACCTCCATCTACTTCTGGAGACTTCCAGTACCATAAATTACAACCTCCAAAACAACAAATTTATTAATCCACCTTTGCAATTAATAACCAAAGCTACAACGCCCTTGAACAAGAAAAGTGCTATTAACCATACTCCCGTATCCAAACAAAAGTGTTCAAACTTCATTATTAGTTTATAAAAAAGGCTTTTCCCAAATTAACAGAAGAGCTTATCCCCTCCCGTCTCAGACTACATTGCTACCCTAAAAACCCTTTTATCTTTCCAAATTAGATTCTTACAAAAACAAATAGCAACAAAACCCTGACTTACATCAATTTCCCAGAAAACCAGCTATCTAAAAGCGCGATAAGCATTTCACAACTAACGTCCCCTCAAACCTTACTTCTGCAACAGTAAAAATTCTCACTACACAAGCAGAAAACGTTAGCTCACCCTTATTCGAGAACAAACAACATCATGTCCAAACAATTCTCACCAAACCATCATTCAAAAGGTACAACAATTAACATCTTCTAACCTAACCTTCGTATATTTAACCCTTATTTCAATTTTCCTTCACAGTACTCGCCGCTATAGCTTTAACATTTTACCTATTTATTTCTTCCAGAATACTACAAACATCGTCCCATCTACATTACTTTGCCAAATAACAAACAATCCAACACTTTAACTTTATTTTAATGCCCTCAATTAAGCTACCCCTTCAAGACTTTATATATCATTATTTTTTCAAAAAATGAAACCAAAACAGAAAAGACCAACATACCAAACACCCTTATTATCACCAAACACCTTAAAAAAATTCCATAAAAAGAAAAAAAGGAAAAAGTCCCCAAAATCCTGCGCCAAATAAAAAAAACAAAAGCATGCTGAGGAAAGAAAGACAGACTTCCCCTAACTGCCATACGCAAATAAAAAAACAATCTCAACAGACTCCCAAAAATTAACAATCCCCCCACCAAATAACCCCCTTTCCACACAATACAATCTAAAGCCAAAAACTTTATAGAAAACCCAAATAAAGGAGGTAAACCCCCTAAAGACAGTATAACCAAAAAAAAACACAAGCCCCCTACATATTTCAAAAAAAACATGCGTCCTAAAAACCCCAAAAACCCCAATTTAAACTCCCAACTCAACAAAAAAACTACCGATTTTATAACCACATAAACAACAAAAACCAACAAACCCAACTTCCAAGAGTAACAAACCACTCTACTAACCCAACCCAAATGCCCAATAGAAGAAAAAGCAAGGATCTTCCGAACCTGAACCTGATTAAGACCCCCCCATCCTCCCACCAGGGAGGAAAAAGCACCTAACAAACAAAAAAGTATAACATTTAACCTCTCAACAACATAAACCAAAACAACTAATGGAGCAACCTTCTGCCAAGTAGACAAAACAAGCCCTTGTATAAAACCAACACCTTGTAACACATCAGGAAACCAAAAATGACAGGGGAATAAGCCCAACTTAAAAGCCACCGCCAATCCTAAAACCCTTGACGAGAACCACCCCAAAGGCTGCCCCAACAACCAAGAATTAAAAAACAAAGACTGAATTAAACCAACTTTCAGTATCATAGCAGCCCTTATAGACTGGATAACAAAATACTTAACAGTAGACTCCACCCTTCGAGGAGTAAACTGATAACATAAAATTGGTATAATCCTTAACGTTTTTATCTCAAGACCCACCCAAACGGAAAACCAATGACCCCTCAAAACAACAATAAAAGTCCCTAAGAAAACCCTTCCCAAGAGTAAAAAAACAGTTCTACGATGCACAAAACTTGAAGGGAGTCTAACCCTTACTCAACCTAATTATCAGCTAGGATTCCTTTCAACAGGAGCAAGTTCCGACCCCTATAATATATACCCACCAGGAGTTAAACAAAAAAAACCATCAAAACCACCAAAAACAAAAAAAACCCAAAAACAAAAGGAAGATACCTCTTTCAAGTAAGATACATCAACTGATCATAACGAAAACGAGGATAAGAAGCACGAACCCACAAAAACAAAACAACCAAAAAACCACACTCCAACCTCACTAAAAATACATCCAATGGAAAAATCCCAACAAAAGGAGATCCCCCAAAAAACAATAACGAACTTAACAAATTCATAAATATTATCCTCGCATACTCAGATATAAAAAATATGGCAAAAGGTCCCCCTGCATACTCTACTTTATATCCAGAAACTATCTCAGATTCACCCTCCGTTAAATCAAATGGAGCCCGATTCGTTTCTGCCAAAGTAGAAACAAATCACACCAAAAAAACAGGAAGACAACCCAAAAACAACCAAACAACTTCTTGAGATGATCGAACCACCATAAACCTATAACCCCCACAAAACAAAACCAAAATAAAGAAGACAACTCCCAAACTTATTTCATATGAAACAGTTTGAGCCACAGCACGAACCGCCCCCAAAAAAGAATATTTAGAGTTTGATGACCAACCCGATCCCAAAAAAGAATAAACACAAAGCCTTGACAACCCCATAACCAACAAGACAGAAAAATCAACTTCCAATACAGAGCACCCCAAAGGTAAAAAACACCACAAAATCAAAACAACCCCTAAAAATAAAGCCGGAGAGAAAAAAAACAAATAAGGAGATGCAACTGACGGCTTAAGAGTCTCCTTTATAAACAACTTTAAACCATCAGCAATCGGCTGTAACAAACCAAAAGGCCCAACTATATTAGGACCCTTCCGAAGCTGCATATACCCCAAAACCTTTCGCTCAACCAAAGTCAAAAAAGCAACAGAAACCAAGACAGGCACTATAAATCCCACAGCTTTCAATAAATACACAAAAACCACAACTAAAGGGAAGAATCGAACCTCCGATAAAGAAAGCTTAGACTTCTAGCATTACCCCTTTGCTACTTTAGCCATCTTATATATAACAACCCCCCTCTTTATTTTACTCTTGACTTCACAAGAACCACTTAATTGGAAATCAAACATACTCATTATACTAGTAAAACTAATGGAGAAAGGAATCAAACCTTCATTAACAAATTTACAATTTACCGCATTTCTAGATCTGCCACACCATCAGAAAACTAGTTAAACTATAACATCGGCTTGTCAGACCGAAATTGTCATATAACAATTGACGTTTTCCAAACAAAGAGGAGAATCTTATCTCCTATTTTTGGAGTATGAACCCAAAAGCTTACTTAGCTTACCTTGTTACACCAGACAGAGCTTGAACAAGCAACTCTCTTACACAGAGAAGATATTCGAAAAAACCCGAATTGTCTTGAAGTTCTGGCGGACTAATACTCTTCCGCATCCTAAGATTTGCAATCCAAGATGTTCATTACACTACAAAACCCAGAGATTAAGAAACTTCCATTCTTATTTAAAACTTTGAAGGTTTTAGGTTTATCCTTTTAACCTAAATCACTGTGAACTTAGTTTAATTTAAAACCTTTAACTTGCAATTAAGAAATCTAGTAATATCTCCTAGAGTCCACAATTGAAAGAAAGAATCGAACTCTCCATTAATAGTACCTAAAACTATCGCATTACCACTTTGCTATTCCAACCTGAGTTGACAAGTATTGATCTTGCTATCTCCTGGTTAACGGCCAATCGCCTTTCCAATAGGCTACAACCCACCACCCCCTACCATAGAAGGTAGTATAAAAGGAAAAACAAAGAACTTTGAATTCTAAAATGTAAGCTCAACTCTTACCCCTCTAATACTCCATTTTTCAGAAAAGAAAGCACTACTCACTTCCACCCGCAACTTCCAAAGCCGCCGTTCTCAATTAAACTACCTTCTGATAAATGATTATATATAATAAAATTATAAAAA